TTAATAGTCGAGATACTGTCGGCCAGCAAATTAATGTAACTTGTGAGGTACAACAATTATTAGGAAATAATCGAGTTAGAGCTGTAGCTATGAGTGCTACAGATGGTCTAATGAGAGGAATGAAAGTGATTGACACAGGAGCTCCTCTAAGTGTTCCAGTCGGCGGAGCTACTCTCGGACGAATTTTCAATGTTCTTGGAGAGCCTGTTGATAATTTAGGTCCTGTCGATATTCGCACAACATCTCCCATTCATAGATCTGCACCTGCCTTCATACAATTAGATACAACATTATCAATCTTTGAAACAGGGATTAAAGTGGTGGATCTTTTAGCCCCCTATCGCCGGGGAGGAAAAATTGGACTATTTGGGGGAGCTGGAGTGGGTAAAACAGTACTCATCATGGAATTGATCAACAATATTGCCAAAGCTCATGGAGGCGTATCCGTATTTGGTGGAGTAGGTGAACGTACTCGTGAAGGAAATGATCTCTACATGGAAATGAAAGAATCCGGGGTGATTAATGAGAAAAATATTGCAGAATCCAAAGTTGCTCTAGTCTATGGTCAAATGAATGAACCGCCGGGAGCTCGTATGAGAGTTGGCTTGACTGCCCTAACCATGGCGGAATATTTCCGGGATGTTAATGAGCAAGACGTACTTCTATTCATCGACAATATATTTCGTTTCGTTCAAGCAGGGTCCGAAGTCTCTGCCTTATTAGGTAGAATGCCTTCTGCAGTGGGTTACCAACCTACCCTTAGTACGGAAATGGGTTCTTTGCAAGAAAGAATTACTTCTACCAAAGAAGGATCTATAACATCGATCCAAGCAGTTTATGTACCTGCGGATGATTTGACCGACCCTGCTCCTGCCACAACATTTGCACATTTAGATGCTACTACCGTATTATCAAGAGGATTAGCTGCCAAAGGTATTTATCCAGCAGTAGATCCCTTGGATTCAACGTCAACTATGTTACAACCTCGGATTGTTGGCGAGGAACATTACGGAATTGCGCAAATGGTTAAACAAACTTCACAACGTTACAAAGAACTTCAGGACATTATAGCTATCCTTGGGTTGGACGAATTATCCGAAGAAGATCGTTTAACCGTAGCAAGAGCACGAAAGATTGAGCGTTTCTTATCACAACCCTTCTTTGTTGCAGAAGTATTTACTGGTTCTCCAGGGAAATATGTTGATCTCGCAGAAACAATTCGGGGGTTTCAATTCATCCTTTCCGGAGAATTAGACAGTCTTCCCGAGCAAGCCTTTTATTTGGTGGGTAACATCGATGAAGCTACCGCGAAAGCTATGAACTTAGAAGAGGAGAGCAAATTAAAGAAATGACCTTAAATCTTTGTGTACTGACTCCTAATCGAATGATTTGGGATTCCGAAGTGAAAGAAATTATTTTATCTACTAATAGTGGACAAATTGGCGTATTACCAAACCATGCCCCCATTGCCACGGCTGTAGATATAGGTCTTTTGAGAATACGGCGAAACGGCCAATGGCTAACGGTAGCTCTTATGGGCGGTTTCGCTAGAATAAGTAATAATGAGATCACTATTTTAGGAAATGATGCGGAAATTAGTACTGACATTGATCCACAAGAAGCTAAACAAACTCTTGAAATAGCTGAAGCTAATTTGAGTAGAGCTGAGGGTAAGAGACAAGCAATTGAGTCAAATCTAGCTCTAAGACGAGCTAGGACGCGAGTAGAGGCTGTCAATGTAATTTCCTATTAGTAGTAATCAAATAATCAAAAGAAAAAGAGTTCTTTATTATACCCTACATACTACATTTTTATTCCACACAATGAAGTCTAATCTGATTAGAGAACGAAAAAAGAGGATGAGTAGAAAAACTTATTAGATACCGGATTCCATGGTATCTAATAAGTTCTACCTACTATTGGATTTGAACCAATGACTCTCGCCGTATGAAAGCAATACTCTAACCACTGGGTTAAGTAGGTCATTTATCACCACAAAAAGGGTCTCCATCACTTCGATGGGATTATAGGTAAAATCTGCTTTCTAAGCAATATCAATCTTTTACCAGTAAATGTAAACGGATCAGAGAGTTATCATGTGGGATACCCTTCTTGACAAGAAATTGTCTCTATGTTAAAATAGTTATGACAAGGGCTATAGCTCAGTTAGGTAGAGCACCTCGTTTACACGTGCGCCAATGCTTTTCAAGGGAGCCAAGTATGCAATGACCATAATTTCTTTTTTTTTAGAAGTTGATGTCTTACTCCGTAGATTCGAGAGAACAAGAGAAAAATAGCCTGACAAATATTTGGTTTGATCCGATTCAAGTGCGAATTCCGGTGCCAAATCAAATAGAACCTGCCATTGTAAGGTAAATGCTCGGTCCATTCAATGCCAGGCATAATGAGTCTAAGGATCTCAAAAGAACCTCTTTTCGTCTTATGAGCTTCGAGGTGTATAAAGTTTCATATTTTACTCTTGCAGCGGAGCGATAGAGAT